ACATATGAGTTCTGAATTTATTCAGAAGTAATTCGTTGAGATCGTGCACCTTTCTTTCCTATTTATAATTTTCCTATTAAAAAAAGTAAAGTGCAGCCGGTTGGATCCAGCCTATTTTTTGAAATAAACAACTCGCACACACTCCCTTTCCAAAAAAAATCAATACACCAAGCACTACACTTAGATTTATTAGATTTGTTGCTAAAATATCGGTATTAAACCCGAAACTCCCAGCGGATGGCCAGTGACCAAAGGAAATGAAAGAATCGGTTACATTTTTCATATGCTTTCCTCTTATAGATAGGACTAACAAAATGGAATAGAGTTCTTTTTGTTCGCCTCGCTTTTCCTTTTTTTTTATTGATTTCTTTTTATTAATTTCATTATTTAAAATTGAATATGAATAGATTCATTGCATTTTAATCAACACTTTTTCTTTATTATTATTTAAATGGAATTGAAATTCCCAAGAATCTATTAAAAAAAAACCTCGTTTGCTGCAAAACTGACTAAAAGTCAAAAAGGGTTTCCATTACGAACAGGGGAGAAGAAGGCGGGTGTATCCGCTATACTAATTCTTCATCTTCAAATCAATACATCCCCGAGGGGTATTATCTCAATGAAGAATTTCTTGTAGGGATGAAGTTTGGATCGAATTCGACAAGCTCGCAGCAATAAAATAAGAAAATTAAGTATGTATTTTTCACATTTATAGGATTAAACAAAAGGATTCGCAAATAAAAGTGCTAATGCCACGACCAACCCATAAATCGTTAAAGCTTCCATAAAAGCCAGACTAAGCAATAAAGTACCTCGTATTTTACCCTCTGCTTCGGGTTGTCTCGCGATACCTTCTACGGCTTGGCCCGCCGCAGTACCTTGACCAACTCCAGGTCCAATAGAAGCAAGTCCTACAGCCAATCCAGCAGCAATAACGGAAGCGGCAGAAATAAGTGGATTCATATTAAGTTAGTTCCTCAAAAAAAAAAAAAAAAAAAATGGTTAATGATACAATCAACCAATTAATTATTACTTCATAATTTTTAAGGTCTATCCGTAAAAAAATAACTAAGAACTTAGAATTGAAATGATACCATTTCTGAATCATCAGAACTACTTTTGTATCTCATTTTTCGCTCTTTCTCTTCTATACTTCATTTGTTTGTTCATTCAATCCACAGTCACAGATAAAAAAAAGGAAGGACTTGCATTGGAATCTATCGAAATTCCGTGGGATGGGAAAACATATAGTTAACATATATAACTAGTGAATATCTAATATCACATATACACGTCTTTCTTTCATAATGTAAACCATCCATATGTTCTCTTATACGAAATCGGATTCTAGAATCATTCTCCGAAACATATATACGGATTGGCTTATAGTCCTTTACCTAAACCTAACTCAACCCCCCCTAACTTCTTTTTTTTTTTTAAAAAAAAAAAAGAAGACCATTTCGTAAGCTAATCAATGATGACCCTCCATGGATTCACCTATATAAGCTGCAGCTAAAGTTGCAAAAATAAGAGCTTGAATTCCGCTTGTGAATAATCCAAGGAACATAACAGGTATAGGAACCACCAAAGGTACTAAAGAAACAAGAACAACAACTACTAATTCATCAGCTAATATATTCCCAAAAAGTCGAAAACTAAGTGATAAAGGTTTTGTGAAATCTTCTAATATGTTAATTGGTAAAAGGATTGGAGTTGGTTGAATGTATTTACCGAAGTAACCCAATCCTTTTTTAGTAATACCCGCATAGAAATATGCCACTGACGTAGGTAAAGCTAAAGCAACAGTAGTATTTATATCATTCGTGGGTGCAGCTAACTCCCCATGTGGTAACTGTATTATTTTCCGGGGTAAAAGAGCACCTGACCAGTTAGAAACAAAAATAAATAGGAACATAGTCCCAATAAAGGGAACCCAAGGACCATATTCTTCTCCAATCTGGGTTTTGCTCAAGTCTCGAATGAATTCAAGGACATATTCGAAGAAATTCTGACCATCGGTTGGAATGCTTTTTAGATTCCGAACAGTTAGGGTAGATGAACCTAATAAGATAGCAATTACAACCCAAGAAGTAATAAGTACTTGGGCATGGACTTGGAAACCCCCTATTTGCCAATATAAATGTTGGCCTACTTCCACATCGGATATATCGTATAACACTTTTAGTGAATTGATGGAACAGGATAGAACATTCATATTGCCCTCTGACATAAATAGAACTTAAAAAGGAATTATTTTGATTCAGCCATCTCTTTCTCAACCCGTTTACTTTAATCAATCGTATATTTAGGATTGAAAGCAATCACATAATATCCCCAGTGATTTTTATCTGTTTTTTCAGACTCAGGGATAGTAACCGATTCAATCCATTTATGTTATGGAGTTTCCAAAGTCATTGACTTATCCTATTATTAATCAACAATTTCTTATATAGCTAGAACGACCCTCACAAATTGCGGATACTAATTTGTTAAGAATCCATCGGATTGAAGCTATAGCGTCATCGTTCGCTGGAATCGAAATGTCGGCGAGATCCGGGTCACAATTTGTATCGATTAAACAAATTGTAGGAATCCCCAAAGTGAGACATTCTCGAAGAGCCATATAGTCTTCTTGCTGATCAACAATGATTACAATATCGGGTAACTTCGTCATATATTTGATCCCACCCAAATATGTTTGCAAATGAGATAATTGCCTCTTCAATACTGCTACATCTCTTTTCGGGAGACAGTTGAGTTTCCCCGTATTTTGTTCCGATCTCAAGTCCCTGAACCTATGAAGTCTCATTTCTGTAGTAGACCAATTCGTTAACAGACCACCGAGCCATTTTTTATTAACATAATGACACCGAGCCCTTATTGCAGCGGATGCAACTGAATCCGCTGCTTTACTTTTTGTACCAACTATTAAGAAGTGTTTTCCTATACTTGCTGCATCAAAAACTAAATCACAAGCTTCTGACAAAAAACGAGCAGTTCGAGTAAGATTTGTAATATGAATACCTTTACGCTTTGCAGAGATGTAAGGTGCCATTCTAGGATTACATTTCCTAGTACCATGACCAAAATGAACTCCTGCTTCCATCATCTCTGCCAAATCCATGTTCCAATATCTTCTTGTCATTTCTCCCCACACTTTCTCTTTTTTTTTTTTTTAAAACAAAAAAAAAAAAAAAGAGTGAAATGAAATAAATAACTGTTCCGACGGAACCTTCTACCATGGATTGATCATTAATAGATGATCCAAGTCATTAACTCCTTTTTATTTGTTATTATCTTTATTACCAAATGAAATGACCAGAATCCAATAGTTAAGTTCAAAGAATGAATCTATCATTAAATCCCATAAATCATCGTTCTGATGTATCAGGGAAATTGTTTGGGATGCAAGAACCAAAGAATTCTCTATGGTGAAACAAAATATCTCTCATTTCCTCCTCAAATAGATTCTTCTTTTTTATTTCCAAAGCAATGTTGTTGTGTTGCCTTGAATCTAATGCTTTGAATCCGGTACCAACGGGCAACATCCCCCCCAGAACAACGTTTTCTTTCAGGCCTTTCAACCAATCAATACGACCTCGTAGAGCCGCTTTTGCTAAAACTCGAGCGGTTTCTTGAAAACTCGCTTCGGATATGAAACTTTGGGTATTTAGAGATGCCCTCGTCATTCCCAATAAAATGGCTCGGTAACAGATCGCTTCCTCCAAAGCACGCCCTGTTCGTTCCGCTCGCAACAATTCAATTAGTTCTCCAGGTGAAAAAACATTAGACATTCCATCTTCTGAAACCAACACTTTTGATGTTATTTGACGTACAATAATCTCTAGATGTCTATTATGGATCTGCACTCCCTGGGATCGATAAACCCTTTGGATCTTATTAACCAAAGAAATACGACTTTGCGCTATGGTTAGTTCAGCGCCAATCAAGAATCCCCAAGGAATTCCAAGAATTCTTGTTATACGTTCGTTCCAACCCTCAACCCTCCTTTCTAGGTTCATCGATATTGAATCAATCGAACACGCTTCTAACACTTGTTCCACTTTTGGAAGACCTTGTGTTATATCACTCGATCTCGATTTTTCATATATAAATGTAGCTAATGTATCTCCTTCGTAAACGATTTCTCCACAATGGCCATGAACAGTTGCTCCTGGAGTAGCCAAATGAGGCTTAGCTGATCTTATTACTAAGGAGTCAACATGAACAATTACAACTTGACCCGATTTTATGTGTGATCCGTATTTGGATATAAATCCATTTTCACAAATAAACTGTCCAAGGCTAATTATTGTGGATGTTTCCTCACAGTAATCGTGAGGGAGAAAGCACCAATTCAAATTGAATGTATTAAAAATAATGTTACTGCATGAATCTGGATTATAAATCCTACCATTTTCATCCATTAAAAAATAGTTATTAACTATTCGGAAAGTCTGTTTGAAATTGTCAAGTAGAAAATATTTATTTAACAAGATCTGATTATGAGTTATTAAATAGAAATAGTAATATGAATAAAAATTCGTAATTTTGGGTACAACCCCTAAAGGACCCAACAAATTCCTAATGGGAACCACGGGATCTTCTTTAACTTTAATGAATTCTTTTTTCACTTTGTGAAATTTCGAACCATTGAATGGATCAATTTGAGAACAATCAGATGATGACAAAATTAGAAAAGATGGACATTCCTTATTTGGATTCCACAATGTACGAATAGTCCCTTGACATTGGGTAAGTGATGGAATCCTCTCTTTGAAATAAAAAGGATTTATATGATCTGATCCATTATTGAGAATCAATCCTGAACTTGACATATTATTCCTTCTTCCGATATAAAAAAGAGAGAACTTCAGTAAATCCATTCTTATGAAATATTGAATCAGATCATTTACCCTTACTTCAACAAAGGAAGCATGAACCTCTTCTATGGAACTATTTTTGTCTTGGTTCCAATTCAATACTAAACAAGTACGAACTAATTGAAGACTTGTGTGATAAATTCCTCGAATTGGTTTGCCATTTCCATAAAGGATATAATTGACAATTCGTAGTTGCACATTATCCCTTTCCTGCAACGGATCCTGTGGGAAAAGTGTTGCTAAATTTATCCTATTTGCTATTTCATATGTAACTACGGGTCGAACTGAAACAAAATATTTTTTCTTGGTAGGTGTAATCCGTTGGACATAAATCCAATTTTTCCATTTTTTTGATTCCTTAGAATTTTTTTTTGCTGTTCCTGGTGATATCAAGATGCCGCAGTGCCGGGACATCTTATCTGTCTCTCCAGGAAAATAGATATCCCCAGAAAATATTTTGAGTTCCATCTTTTTTTTTTTTCTCTCCACTCGGACCAATCCGCCTATTCGACTTCTTATATTTAAAGTAATTCGTGTATCTACTCCAATGATACTATTATTACGTACCATTATGGGCGAAGATCGAGGTAAGATATGCACTTCTTCGGGAATGAAAAAAAAAGGATCCACTTTTATTTGGTATTTTGGCCTAAATTCTTTTGCTCTTCGATACTCAATCCAATTTTTTTTTTTAATGATTGAACCCACCCCTATAGTGCCATATTTAGTAATTCCTAAACTTTTTCTTCTGTATAGGGGATCATCGAAATAAGCAAGAATACTATTTCTAGGTAAAATACCATTTATGGGTATTTCAATCACGATACCGGAACAGGGCGTTAGTTCTTTTTCTCGTTTTTGATCAGATTGGAATGGGATGATGAATCTATTTCTTCGCCTCTTAGCCAATAAATCAGAATTCTCGTGGAGAATAGTAGGATATATGAAATTCCAATGTCCATTGAATAGGATTCGATCAGGTTCTGAATAATCAAGAACCCCTTTTTTTTTGCCGTAAGAATTCGAACTAAATAATTTGTGTCTCACTTGATCATTAGTCATTGAGGGTTCAGAAATAGATCTCCGTTCAACAGAATGCACATTCATTTGATCTTGATCCTTGTGGAACGAAAAAGGCACTATACTGGATTTACACAAACCTCCTGATAATATCCATAAATGACTTGTTTTTGGTAAAATATGCACATTACCATATTTATATTCAGATGCATGGTACACATCGGTACTCCAGTGCATTTCTCCCTCTGAATCAGAATAAATATGTTTTCTAACTTTATCTTTAACTTTATTAAAGTGGAAAGTAGATGTTCCAGTGCGAATTTCAGCAATCACTTGTTCTGATTCTACATATTGATTATTTTGAACTAAAAGAAAACTTTTAGGTGGAATATTCACATTATGTAGAATATCGTGACTCTCAATAGTTACATCTAAATCCATATAACATAGAAAAGCAGGATGCCCATGACGTGTACGTGCGGGATGAACTGAATTCTCATCAAATTTTATTTTTCCATTAAAAGGAGCTCGTATATGTTCTGCAGTACCGCCTGTGAATACTCCACCGGTATGAAAAGTTCTTAATGTTAGTTGAGTCCCCGGTTCCCCGATTGATTGACCCGCAATAATACCTACTGCTTCTCCCAATTCGACCAGGTCACCATGAGTAGGACTCTGACCATAACATAATCGACAGATCCAAGATATAGTCCTGCAAAGAAAGGGGGTTCGAATATATATTGGTTGTGTTCGAAAGGTTATGAATCGAGTGACAAGTCCAATCCCAATATCTTGATTTTTGGCGGCAATGCAACGTGTACCCATATAGATATTGTATGCTAATACACGACCCATTAGTGTTTGTATCCAAATTCGTTCTGTCATCCCGTTTTTAGGACTCACCGAAATGCCTCGGATAGTGCCACAATCTGTTCTACGTACAACAATGTGTTGTACTACTTCAACAAGTCTACGCGTGAGGTATCCAGCATCTGATGTTCGTACAGCAGTATCCACAACCCCTTTGCGGGCTCCATAGCAGGAAATTATATATTCCGTTAAAGAAAGTCCTTCGCATAAGTTGCTTTGAATCGGTAAATCAATCATTTGTCCTTCGGGATCCGACATTAATCCTCTCATACCTACTAATTGGTGTACCTGAGATGCATTTCCTCTAGCTCCTGAAAAGGACATTACATGGACTGAATTAGAAGGATCGGTCATCCTAAAATTAAGATGCATTTCTTGTCTCAAATATTCACTTGTAGCATACCATATCTCAATGGATTGGCGTAATTTTTCTACTGTGTGCACATTCCCATAATGATGCTGCTTTTCTAAAAGAGAACTTTGTTGTTCAGCATCTTGAACTAGCCACTGCTTAGAAGGTACTGTTAAAAGATCATCAATTCCTAATGAAATGGATGTAGCAGTGGCTTGCTGGAAACCCAGAGCCTTTACTTGATCCAGGGCGTGCGATGTATAAGCCATTCCGAAGTGATCTATTAATCTGCTAATAAGTCGTTTCATGGCAGCCCCATCTATCACTTTATTGTGAAAGAACAGATCAACCCATTCTGTCATAAGTACCTCCATA